CATTGTGCATGGCTTACTTAATAATACTTAAAAATAGAGTTAATAATCGAGATTCCTTGCCGATACTATAATAAAAAAGAAATCTATTCAATGAATAGCAGCATAAGATCCATTGAGTTCTCTTCGCACTCCTTTGTGAAAGAGTAGAATGAGAAAGCTAATGAATCTTAAACCCATTGATAAAAAGAAAAAAAGAGGATAAATACTATAGTTAGTGAATAAAAGAGGGTTTGGGGATAGAGGGACTTGAACCCTCACAACTTATAAAGTCGACGGATTTTCCTTTTACTAGAAATTTCATTGTTGTCAGTATTGACATGTAGAATGGGACTCTCTCTTTATCCTCGTCCGATTAATCCACTTTTTAAAAGATCTCAAAAACTATGAATTGAAGGATTTGATTACTCAATATTTGATTGGAATGGGTTCACAATAATTCTAAAAAAATTCAGAATTTTCTATTTCATAATCATTCCTAATTTCATTCTAAAAAAGAATAAAGAACCTATATTATGATATGGGTTCCGTGATTAATCGTTTGCTATGTCAGTATCTATACGTGTGTATTAGATGTATAAAGCCCTTACTTTCTCTAAATTTAGAGAGAGTTCCACTACCAACACAACGTAATCAACTCGATTCGTTAGAACAGCTTCCATTGAGTCTCTGCACCTATCCTTTTCCTTTGGATTCTAGTTCGAGAACCACTTGTTTTCTCAAAACACGGATTTGGCTCAGGATTGCCCTTTTTTAATTCCAGGGTTTCTCTGAATTTGGAAGTTACCACTTAGCAGGTTTCCATACCAAGGCTCAATACAATCAAGTCCGTAGCGTCTACCGATTTCGCCATATCCCCATTTTCCTTTTCTTTGATTGAGACCTGGATTCCTTGTGTAATTTCATCCATCTCTTAGTTTTTTTTGGAATCGTTGAATTAATTACTCGACGTAGTCTAGCAGTTCGTCTCTATTTGACAGACCCTGCTTATTGCAATTCAGAATTGAATTGATTCTATCGTTGATGTATTTGCAATTCAATCCGAATCAATATATCCCAAAGTTTTTCTCTCCCCCACCCCCCCCCCGCCTTTCTTTTTTAGAGTATTCAAAATCATACTATAACGCTTGATATTCATTCTTTTTTTTTTTCTAATCAGAATTAGCAATTTCATTTGCTATGATTCTATGTTCTCCTTAGTGAAATATTAATCATTAAATTATTAAGAAATAACAAAAAAAACAAAATATCTCAAAAAATGTCTATAATGATCGAATGAAAATGCCAAGAAATTCGCATTTTCTCTTTATTATATCTTTCATCATATATATTATTCTTTTCTATGTATTAGATTACTCATCCGAGCCATATCAAATTGAAAATATCTGAAATCAAATTCAATATAGAAATTGGAATAGATTCTATTCTATTAGAAAAATCAATTTGCGAATTAGAGAAATAAAAAGAAAGTTCAAAAATTTCTATAATCCTATTTAAGGATATCCTCCAGTTAAGCATATCAAGTTAACTTTATCTTTATGAAGTTCTAGTATTTTTTTCTAAGTAGAACTTCCAATTTCGAACTAGTTAATAGCTAAGATTAATAATTAAGATCTGACATTTTACGGATTTCCTATACTATACATATTTCTATTTGTTACACTATTTCTGTTATGTAAGCCCACTTAGCTCAGAGGTTAGAGCATCGCATTTGTAATGCGAGGGTCATCGGTTCAAATCCGATAGTCGGCTTTTTTCTATATCGATGTTCCATGAACAAGAATCTCTCTTTTTCTCTTTTTCTCCGAATTAAATGGAGAATCCAGGATCTATTATGTGGTTCTACCTTACAATTTTGCTAGATACAAAACAATAAAATAAATAATATATATACAAAAAATCCAGATGTTGATGAAATTCCATTTTTTGTGGTACTTTAGTAGATTTTACTCTGTTTATCCTTTAGTTTAATTCAGTTTTAATTTTGATGTATTCTGTAATGTAAATACAATGAAATTAATTGTGTAAAATGAAATTTCAATAAAATAAACAAGGAGTCTTCATGTCCCGTTATCGAGGACCTCGTTTAAAAAAAATACGCCGTCTGGGAGCTTTACCAGGACTCACTAGAAAAACACCTAAATCCGGAAGTAATCTGAAAAAGAAATTCCATTCTGGGAAAAAAGAGCAATATCGTATTCGTCTTCAAGAAAAACAGAAATTGCGTTTTCATTATGGTCTGACAGAACGACAATTACTTAGATATGTACATATCGCTGGAAAAGCAAAAAGGTCAACAGGTCAGGTTTTACTACAATTACTTGAAATGCGTTTGGATAATATCCTTTTTCGATTGGGTATGGCTTCAACCATTCCTGGGGCCCGGCAATTAGTTAACCATAGACATATTTTAGTTAATGGTCGTATAGTCGATATACCAAGTTTTCGTTGCAAACCCCGAGATATTATTACTACGAAGGATAACCAAAGATCAAAACGTCTGATTCAAAATTCTATTGCTTCATCCGACCCGGGGAAATTGCCAAAGCATTTGACGATTGACACATTGCAATATAAAGGACTAGTTAAAAAAATCCTAGATAGGAAGTGGGTCGGTCTCAAAATAAATGAGTTGTTAGTTGTAGAATATTACTCTCGTCAGACTTGAACTTAACGAAAAAAGGAAAAGTTCATAGAATTTTCTTCCCCTTCCCCTTTCCCCGAACTAAATCGACCTAAGGCCCTTAATTCGTATTTTCCCATTCAACTAGCATAAATGGATTAACCCTAGGATCCTTTTTTCTTTTTTGTTCTTTCCTCTATGTGTATTTTACATACCACAGTAATTTACTATAAAAAATTTCTATTAAATAAAGGTATTATTGCTGGAATAAATTGTTATTTGATTTGATACATTGTGATCGTTAACGTTGATCAATTAAGAGAAACGGAAAGAGAGGGATTCGAACCCTCGGTAAACAAAAGTCTACATAGCAGTTCCAATGCTACGCCTTGAACCGCTCGGCCATCTCTCCTACATAATCTTATTATGGAAAATAAACTAAGTGAATAGCGAGTTTTCCTATTCCTGCAGTACAGGTACAACCACAACGGCTCGGGGGTTCCATGGTTCTATTGGAAAAATTCCTTTTCATCTAAGTGGAAGGATCCAGGATTTTTTTACTAGGAATTCCGCTCCCTCGAAAAGTTTTAGTTTGGGTTTTCCCCAAACCAAAGAAAAAGAGAATGGAAGAATTCTTCTTATTCCATAATAAAATAGAGGAACCCTAGAATTCTGTTTGCATAAGGTACGCTACGCCATACAATCGAAATCTAAAAAAGGGTATGAGACAATTAATGACTTTGAAAACGCGAAATAGCTGATGAGAGAAGTTATTGTTGAGAAATAGAAAAGTGGAATGAAATCCAATCTTAGTCAAATATTTCATATCTCTTCTTGTCCAAACAGAAGGAAAAGGAGACAATTTGAGCTGAGCGGAAAATCCATACCTCTCTTATCCATTTAGAGCATATGGATCGATCGATTTATAAGAATCGAATGTGTTTGTTTTTATGTTATTTTGTGAAGAAATGAAAACAATTCTATATAGAATGGGTTGGGAATTATGCCTAGATCCCGTATAAATGGAAATTTCATTGATAAGACCTCTTCAATTGTAGCCAATATTTTATTGCGAATAATTCCGACAACCTCAGGGGAAAAAAGGGCATTTACTTATTATAGAGATGGTGCGATTTGACTCTTTTTTTTTTTTTTTTTAGCCCTACCTACACCTCAGTCTTACGAGAAAGAGAGGGGGTTCGCATAGAGAGAACAAAATTAGTAAAGGAAACCCACGCTTGGGGAAGGTGAGGTGAACTAACAATTCCTTCTGTCGTGTATCCTCGATTGATGCGGCCTCAGATGCTTCAATTGTAGATTTGAGTATTGAGCGAAAGGTTACACCTACAGGATAGGTTCTGTATTACAGGCCAATCCTACTCTACTAGTACCATACCAATAGGCAGCATAGGGGAGAAAAGCACTACACCTAGAAATAGGAATCAACAAGAGAAAAACTTTGTTAGAAATTAGCCCTTTCCTGATCGGTATCAGGGCTGGGAAGAATGGTTGGGATAACAAACAACCATCAGGTTTGTACTTTGGATACCCCTATAACCATCAAAGATCGTTGAAGTGGCTAATTCCTCTAAATAGGAGGCGTTGAGAACAAAGAAATTCTTGGAGCTATCGTTTTCCTCTAGCATTAATAGAATTCATTGGTGTTAAGAAAAACCTCTTGCGGGAAGGTTGGCTAGAGATTTCTTGGAAAAATACCAGCCCCTTTCGGTTCATAATAAGATGGGACTAATTCTATTTTTATTCTATAGATTATTTCGCTTAGTACTATGTACAGAAGGGAGGAGCCGTATGAGATGAAAACCTCATGTACGGTTTTGGAACGGAGATTTTTTGAATAGAATGAACGACCGTAACGGATGTTGGCTCAATCCGAAGGAAATTATGCGGAAGCTTTGCAGAATTATTATGAAGCTACGCGACTAGAAATTGATCCCTATGATCGAAGTTATATACTCTATAATATAGGCCTTATACACACAAGCAATGGAGAGCATACAAAGGCTTTGGAATATTATTTCCGGGCACTAGAACGAAACCCCTTCTTACCGCAAGCTTTTAATAATATGGCCGTGATCTGTCATTACGTGCGACTATCTCCACTATAGAAAGAAGAAAAAAAAAAAGAAAGGATCAAATTTTCTAGTAAATACTAGAAAAAGGGCTTTCTACATAGGGATCGTCAAAACAACGATTTTGCCCTATCAGCTGTAGGAAGGAAGGACACTTCACGAGAATCAAAATAGGAAGAAAGTATGGCCTATACTACTACTCTATGGATAAAGTTCCCAAATTGATAGAGAAAGCACCGTAAAGATCCATTAGTGAGCGACTGGGTCGATACAACTAAAAAAAACTGCTT